TTATAGTCTATCTCTTTCTATATATGGAAAGTTAAGAAATCATCATATAATAATCGAGAAATTGCAATAGAAAAGAAAAAGGGAGGTTTGTGATGATTTTGAAATCTTTTCTACTAGGTAATCTATTATCCTTATGCATGAAGATAATAAATTCGGTCGTTGTGGTCGGACTCTATTATGGATTTCTGACCACATTCTCCATAGGGCCCTCTTATCTCTTCCTTCTCCGAGCTCGGGTTATGGAAGAAGGAACCGAGAAGGAGGTATCAGCAACAACTGGTTTTATTACGGGACAGCTCATGATGTTCATATCGATCTATTATGCGCCTCTGCATCTAGCATTGGGTAGACCTCATACAATAACTGTCCTAGTTCTACCGTATCTTTTGTTTCATTTCTTCTGGAACAATCACAAAAACTTTTTTGATTATGGATCTACTACCAGAAATTCAATGCGTAATCTCAGCATTCAATGTGTATTCCTGAATAATCTAATTTTTCAATTATTCAACCATTTCATTTTACCAAGTTCAACGTTAGCCAGATTAGTCAACATTTATATGTTTCGATGCAACAACAAGATGTTATTTGTAACAAGTAGTTTTGTTGGTTGGTTAATTGGTCACATTTTATTCATGAAATGGGTTGGATTGGTATTATTCTGGATACGGCAAAATCATTCTATTCGATCTAATAAGTACCTTGTGTCAGAATTGAGAAATTCTATGGCTCGAATCTTTAGTATTCTCTTATTTATCACCTGTGTCTACTATTTAGGCAGAATGCCGTCGCCTATTGTCACTAAGAAACTGAAAGAAACCTCAGAAACGGAAGAAAGGGGAGAAAGTGAGGAAGAAAGCGATGTAGAAACAACTTCCGAAACGAAGGAGACTAAACAGGAACAAGAGGGATCCGCCGAAGAAGACCCTTCCCTTTGTTCGGAAGAAAAGGAGGATCCGGACAAAATAGATGAAACGGAAGAGATCCGAGTGAATGGAAAGGAAAAAACAAAGGATGAATTCCACTTTCACTTTAAAGAGACATGCTATAAAGATAGCCCAGTTCACGAAGATTCTTATCTTGATACCTATCAAGGTAATTGGGAATTGGGAAGACTTAAAGAAGAGAAAAATGAAAAGACTTTTTTATGGTTTGAAAAACCTTTTCTTACTTTTCTTTTCGATTATAAACGATAATTTATAAAAAAAATAAAAAAATTAATAAAAATATTGATACATAAGATAAATAGAAGAATAGATAAGATGAGATTCGTCCACCTCCCATATATTTAATCCCTTCCCCTATAAAAAAACTTGCAACACCAACACCATTTGTAATTCCATCAATTATACGTCTATCATAAAACTGAGTTAGTTCGGTTAATCCTCTTATCCCCACGGTAAAAACTCTAGTATAAAAAATATCTATGTAACCACGATTATATGACCAATTGTATATCACATTTTTTATTCGGTCCACAAGAATTCTTTTAGGACCCCCTTTTACAAATGAATTGATTAAATCAAAATTCTGAAAAAATGAATAAGCGGATCCATATAAAATATATGCTATGAATAGTCCGAAAATTGCTATACTTACTGAAAAAATTGCATTTGTAAAAAATTCATCCGAATTTACATAATAATTAGAACTTGAATGTAAAAGATTTATTGATGGGGTTAACCATTTCGATAATATATCAAAATCTATTACTCCTTGATCAAAAGAAATTCCTATTGATCCAACCAACAAAGTAAATAGTACTAATACAAGAAGAGGGAATAGCATAGTATTGTCCGATTCGTGAGGATACATGGAAGTGTATTTATTTCCAAAGTAAGTACTAAGGTATCGTATCCTATTTCTTACATTATTATCAATTTTCGATCTATCTTTTGAATAAAAAGAAACCTTTTTATTCATTGTTGATAAAAGTAAATTAGGATTGACTCCTCTTGTAGTTCCTTTTCCCCATAGAGATATGGAATAGAACGAACCGTTTTTAGTGCTACTGTAATTTTGAAAATGAACACGTAAATACCCATCAAAGGTAAGTAAATATACCCGAAACATATAAAATGCGGTAAATCCTGCTGTGAAAGAAGCTATTACTGCGAAAATTGGTGAATACAACCAACTATCATTAAGAATTTCATCTTTGGACCAAAAACAAGCAAGAGGTGGAATACCACAAAGAGAAAGTGTACCCAATAAAAAAGTGGTTCTTGTAATTGGAACATATCTTGTTAAACCACCCATAAGAACCATATTCTGACTTTTATCTGGTGAATATCCAACAATAGGTTCCATTGAATGAATAATGGATCCGGATCCCAAAAACAATAAAGCTTTTGAATAGGCATGAGTGATCAAATGGAATAACGCAGCTCGATAAGAACCTATACCTAGAGCTAACATAATATAACCCAATTGAGACATTGTAGAATAGGCTAAGCTTTTTTTAATGTCTCTTTGAGCAAGGGCCAAAGTAGCCCCTAATAATAGTGTTATTACACCTATTAAAGAAATGAAATTCATTATATAAGGTATGACTATGAAAAGAGGAAGAAGCCGAGCTACAAGAAAAATTCCTGCTGCTACCATAGTAGCGGCGTGTATAAGAGCCGAAATAGGAGTGGGTCCTTCCATAGCATCGGGTAACCATACGTGAAGGGGGAATTGTGCGGATTTAGCAACTGCACCGACGAATAATAAAGAAGCACACAAAGTAGCAAATAAAGAATTGACCCCATTATTCTGGATTAAGTTATTAGTTATTTCGAGCAAATCCCGAAATTCTAAACTACCTGTTATCCAATAAAAACCTAGGATTCCTAACAATAAACCAAAATCCCCGACACGATTAGTTACAAAAGCTTTTTGACAAGCACTTGCTGCAATTGGTCGTGTGAACCAAAACCCTATTAATAAATAAGAACACATTCCCACAAGTTCCCAAAAAATATAAATTTGTATCAAATTGGAACTAGTAACTAATCCCAGCATAGAAGTATTAAAAAAATTCATATAAGCAAAAAATCTCAAATATCCTTGATCGTGATACATATACTTGTCACTATAAATAAGAACCATGATTCCAACAGTAGTAATTAGTATTGACATAATAGAAGTAAGTGGATCGATCAAGTATCCAAACTCTAAAGAAAAATCATTATTGATGGTCCAAGACCATAGATATTGATAGATAAAATTTCCATTTATTTGTTGAATAGACAGATTGGCCGAAAACACCATAGCTATACTTAAGAGTAAAACACTAGGAAAAGCCCACATGCGACGAATATTTTTTGTTGCTGTCGGAATAAGTAGAAGTCCAAATCCTATTGACATAGTAACTGGAAGTGAAAGAAAAGGTATTATCCACGCATATTGATATGTATGTTCCATAAGAAAAGAAACTCTTTTTTCTTCTAATTGCAAATTGTTCTCGATTCACCAATTCTTATCTTTTTTATCCTTTTATAAAGGAACAATAATAAAAGAAATCAATAAAAAAAAGATATAAAAAAAAGTCAAATATTGGGATTCTTAATTATTCTTATTTTTTCTCAGATATTTGAAATATTCTAAAATTGACAATTGGTTGGTCAAAAAATATGACCAAATAACTATGTAAAGGTAAAGGCGATTACCTAGTAGTTATTTTAACTAAGAAAAGATTAAAGGAATATGAGATTTTTTAATAATTTTCTTACTACTTTAGTAGATTTTGTATTTATTAGATTTTGATATTTTTTTTTGGTGATTAATAAACATATTACATATACTATAATAGTATAATAAATATATTATATAGTATAGTAAATATAGTAAAGAAAAAGAGTTAGACCAAAAAAAGAGTACTTTTTTATTCAAATATGGATCATAGTATCTATATTCGAATAAAAAAGAATACCTAGGTTTTCTAGTTCATTTGGGGAGTGGAGTAATTACCTAACTTGTTGTGTAACTGATTGATTGGATTGAAATCCAATAAAGAAAACTTATGTTTATCGGAAATCTTATGATACTCCTTACTTCATATATAACTGAAATAAAAAATTACTTAGGTTGCCTAAGTAATGGAATGTCTTGTTTAACAGATAATGTCTTGTTTAACAGATTAAGTACTAGTTCTAATTGGAATTTGAATTATGGACATAGCACTCTGGACTTAATCAATTTGCATTTTGTCTTATTTTCTTCTATTTTTTTTTTCCCTCATGTTGTCATTTATATATGTGATGTGTGATGCGCGCGCATACATATATTGATATATATATATCACATATACATGTATATATAAATATATTTGTATTATATATATTTGTATGTTTATTATGTATATTTATATGTTAAAGTAAAAAAACAATGTATATTAAAAAGAGTATATTAAAAAAATTATCCACATACACGAAATAAGTATAGATAATAACTAAAAAGAACGATCTATTTTGAAGAATACATGTCTTTCACATACAACGATAAAAGGAGGAACCCCCTTTTTTTGAATGGCAGTTCCAAAAAAACGTACTTCTATGTCAAAAAAACGTATTCGTAGAAATATTTGGAAGAAAAAAGGATATTTAGCTGCAGTAAAAGCTTTTTCTTTAGCGAAATCGGTTTCCACCGGGCATTCAAAAAGTTTTTTTGTGCGACAAACAAATAATAAAGTCTTAGAATAATCTCAATTGATATAGCCTAAAGAACCTCAAATTTTGTAAGATGAATGTTAACTAATGTATTTTTCTGTATTGAATTTCTCAATATTAGTTAGAACTCACTGCTGTGATATATAGAATAAGAGTTTTTTGTATATTGGGTTCTAAGTATTATTTTTTTTCCCTATCACAATTGTACTTTTCACAATGGAAAAGTACAATTGTGATAGAGATTGAAACTCTTTTGTTATATGCCTATCCCAAAACTTAATTGGTTTTGTAAATGGTATTATAAATTATAAATTCTATGCGCAATAAAGAATATTAATACTTTAATTTAAATATACTAAGGTATCGAAATCATTAGAAAAATAACAAATTCTTTGTATTTAATGATGAAATTGTGATAGATATGAAATCCTAGTTATTTGATTTTGTTCATTGAAAAAAAAAAACTCAATCTTTTTCATTTGAATCCATGAAATCGGATAAATGAAAAACAAATCCTAAAAAAATAGAGAAAAAAAGACAATTCTTAGTTTTATAGCTCAACTGAGATAAAACTATTGAGTTCCAACTGTTTGGAGAGAACTTAGTTTCTAGTACGTGAAAGTTGATTGTTAAAAAACCCACGACGATACTACCTAAGTAGGTATTTTATTGATTGAAGATTCCAATATTTAAACTAAAAACCAGTCTTTATTCATCGATTCTAATTAATGTTTCCTAAACTATATTGAATCCTTGAATCTCGACGATTCAACATGAATTGACTATTATTATTTCAAGTAAGCCGCCATGGTGAAATCGGTAGACACGCTGCTCTTAGGAAGCAGTGCTAAAGCATCTCGGTTCGAGTCCGAGTGGCGGCATCTTCTAAAAGAGATACAATAGATCCTAAAATGTATTCAATTCCCGATTCCCAATTCTGTAATGGGACCCCTTTTATGATATTTGCGACTTTAGAACATATATTAACTCATATCTCTTTTTCGATCATTTCAATTGTGATTACGATTCATTTGATGACCTTATTAGTCCACAAAATTGTAGGATTACGTGATTGGTCAGAAAAAGGGATGATAGCCACTTTTTTCTCTATAACAGGATTATTAGTTTCTCGTTGGATTTCTTCGGGACATTTTCCATTAAGTAATTTATACGAGTCATTAATCTTCCTTTCATGTAGTTTCTTCATTATTCATATAATTCCCAAGCTACGTAACCTTAAAAATGATTTAAGCACAATAATTGCACCAAGTACCATTTTGACTCAAGGCTTTGCCATGTCGGGTCTTTCAACTGAAATGCATCAATCCGCAATATTAGTACCTGCTCTACAATCTCAGTGGTTAATGATGCACGTAAGTATGATGTTATTGAGCTATGCAGCTCTTTTATGCGGATCATTATTATCAGTTGCTCTTCTAGTCATTACATTTCGAAAAAACATCGATATCTTTTGTAAAAGCAATAATTTTTTAATTAAATCATTTTTCTTTGGCTTTGGGGAGATTGAATATTTGAATGAAAAAAGAAGTGTTTTTAAAAACACTTCTTTTCCTTCATTTCGAAATTATTACAAATATCAATTAACTGAGCGTTTGGATTATTGGAGTTATCGTGTCATTAGTCTAGGGTTTACCTTTTTAACCATAGGTATTCTTTGTGGAGCAGTATGGGCTAATGAGGCATGGGGATCCTATTGGAATTGGGACCCCAAGGAAACTTGGGCATTTATTACTTGGACCATATTCGCGATTTATTTACATACTAGAACAAATATAAATTGGAAAGGTACTAATTCTGCACTTGTAGCTTCTACAGGATTTCTTATAATTTGGATATGCTATTTTGGGATCAATCTATTAGGAATAGGTCTACATAGTTATGGTTCATTCACATAAACATCTAATTGAATAAACTACATGAAGAATACATAAGATAAAAACATCATCCCATATATAACGAGAGTTTGTTTTTATGAGTTTTTGAGAACCGTTTGAATCAAGGAATCATTCAAATTTAAATGGTTCTCAAAAACTCGAGATGTATCTAATTACAATTCTTATTCATTTTATTCCTTTTATTCCTTTTTTCATTATACAGTACAGCAAGCGATTTTAAAAATATATAATTCTTTGAATTATAAGACTTTCCTTCCGTCTCATTAATGAAACACTATCTATGATAATAATTGGATAGGATAGCGTGTACCTTGTCAACTGATAACGAGAGAACGAAATCGGGATAAATACCAATACCTATTATGGGTAGAAAGATACAGATTGAAAGAAATAGTTCTCGTGGTCCAGAATCCAAAAAATTCGAGTTTGGAATATTAAATAGCTTGTATCCATAAAACATCTGACGTAACATAGATAATAAATAAATAGGAGTTAATATCATTGCAATTGCCATTACAAAAGTAATTAGCATTTTTGGCATTAAAAGATATTTTGTACTAGTAATTAGTCCAAAGAATACTACAAATTCCGCAACAAAACCACTCATTCCTGGTAATGCAAGAGAAGCCATCGAGAAGCTACTGAACATGGTAAATATTTTTGGCATTGGGATAGATATCCCTCCCATTTCTTCGAGATAAACAAGACGTGTTCTATCACAACTCGTTCCCGCCAAGAAAAAAAGTGCAGCACCAATAAATCCATGAGAGAGCATTTGTAAAATAGCTCCATTGAGTCCCATGTCGGTTATAGAACCAATTCCTATAATTGTGAAACCCATGTGAGATACAGAGGAATAGGCTATTCTCTTTTTTAAATTACGTTGACCAAGAGAAGTTGAAGCTGCATAGATTATTTGCATTGTTCCTATTACCACCAACCAGGGAGAAAATATAGAATGAGCGTGGGGTAATAATTCCATATTGATCCGAATCAACCCATATGCGCCCATTTTTAATAGGATTCCCGCTAAAAGCATACATGTACTGTAATGTGCTTCTCCGTGGGTATCAGGTAACCATGTATGTAGGGGTATAATCGGCAATTTTACAGCATAAGCAATAAGGAAGCCAAAATAGAATATTATTTCCAACGACACAGGATATGATTGATTAATTAATCTTTCAAAATCTAATGTTGGTTCATTGGAACCATATAAACCCATACCTAGAACTCCTATTAAGAAAAAAATGGAACCCCCTGCAGTGTACAAAATAAACTTTGTAGCCGAGTAGAGGCGTTTCTTTCCCCCCCACATGGATAAAAGTAAGTAAACAGGAATTAATTCTAACTCCCACATGATGAAAAAAAGTAAAAGGTCTCGAGAAGAAAATAATCCTATTTGACCGCTGTACATTGCTAGCATCAGGAAATAGAACAACCGCGAATTTCGAGTAACTGGCCAAGCAGCTAAGGTTGCTAAAGTAGTGATAAATCCTGTCAGTAAAATGGGTCCTATGGAAAGTCCATCGATTCCTAGTCTCCAGTGGAAATCAAAAACATCTATCCATTTAGAATCTTCCTTCAATTGCATTAATGGATCATCCAATTGGAAATGATAACAGAATGCATAAGTCGTAAGAAGGAGTTCTAACAAGCATATACATAAGGTATACCACCTAAACATCTTATTCCCTCTATGAGGGAAAAAGAAAATTGAGGAACCCGCGAATATCGGTAAAACAACAAGTATTGTTAACCAAGGAAAATAACTCGTGATAAAGACAAGATACGTTTTGATTTGACCAGAAAAGCCCGTCCTCAAAATAATATATTTTGTTGAGCACGGGCTTTTGTCGGTAAAGAGGAATCACAAATGATTCAAGTGGAGTTTTTTGTAACGTATCAATAAGATAGAGCCATGCTGCGAGTTGTTTCAGGCCCTAAATAAACACGGACACTCAAAAAATCTGTTGGGCAGGCGGATTCACATCTCTTACAACCTACACAGTCCTCGGTTCTTGGCGCGGAAGCTATTTGCTTGGCTTTACATCCGTCCCAAGGTATCATTTCCAATACATCTGTGGGGCAAGCTCGTACACATTGAGTACACCCTATACATGTATCATAAATTTTTACTGAATGTGACATTGGATCTATAAATTCCAGTTTTGAACATAAAAGATTTTCGATCTGGTCAAATCAAATTAGTAGTAAATGAATCATATATTATATATTGTAATATTGTAGACACCAGACGAAGCAGTGGTTTATTAAAAACAATCAATATATTTCTTAAATCAATCTGTTTATGAGAAAAGGTCAAGAGACTTTGATTTTCGTTTCAACAATTATGATAATACGAGTTGCACATGCGAATTAAAATTAATTGGCCAACAAATTGGTCATCATTATTTCAATATAAATATAAAAATGCAATTCGATTTTATTGAATTGCATTCAAATTCAATAAAAAATAGTATTTGAATTCTATTAAATATTTTTATGTGTCTTTATTTAAATTATATATGATGATTATCACTAATTATTTAACAAATTCGATTGATTAATACGAGTTGATTTTCTGTTACGATGGATCGACGAAACAATAGCAAGTCCAATAGCTGCTTCAGCAGCTGCAATGGCTATAACAAAGATTGAGAAAATGTCTCCTTTTAATTGGCGACTATCAAATATATCAGAAAATGTTACAAGATTGATATTAACCGAATTTAGTATAAGCTCAAGACACATAACCGCTCTAACCATGTTTCGACTTGTGATCAATCCATAGATACCGATAGAAAATAAATAAACACTCAAAAAAAGGACATGCTCAAACATCATTGACTAACTCCTTATCAATCTCGATTCATTTCAATATGAACAACAATTCAACCGATTCAATTGATTAGATATAGAACAATTACACAACAAAAGAAGATATTGACGGTAGATAGATTTAACTAAAAATTTCTATTTATTTATTTAGAATTTAGTTAGAATTCTAAGAATTTAGAATCATTATTAAGTTAAGTATTTTTATTGCTTATTGTCGAGCCATACTAATTGCACCTATCAAGGAAACTAAAAGAATTATAGAAATGAGTTCAAACGGAAGATAAAAATCTGTTGATAAATGAATCCCAATTTGTTGAACGTTATTTATTAGGTCCTGTTCCATAATCTGGTTTGATCTTGCAGTCCAAATAATTCCGTACCATGACGTATCTGGAATAGTAGTAATTAGTGAAAAAAGAATAGTTGTACAAACCATCGAAGTGACCCCATCTCCAATGGTCCAAAAATAGGAATTATTGGAATATTCTGAACCATTCATGAACATTACAGCAAATATGATCAAGACATTTATGGCTCCCACATAAATAAGGAGCTGTGCGGCAGCTACAAAATAGGAGTTCGATGAAATATAGAATAAGGATATACAAACAAGAACAAATCCCAACGAAAAGGCAGAATAAATTGGATTGGTAAATAATACTACCCCCAGACCCCCTAATACAAGAATTGACCCCAGAAATACAACAAGAATATCATGTATTGGTCCAGGTAAATCCATTATGTATAAAATACAAAATAAATAACTTTAACTATTTCATGACCTTACTTTAACTTTACTAAATAAATGGTCCAGGAAAGGAAAAGGGGTTACCCTATTTTTTTTTTTTTTCTTGTATATAATATTGTATATGATACATTTATAATTGAATTGAATTTGAATATGGATTAATGTAGATATAGATAAAATTATCGGGCCAATCCTACTTTATTTATATTTATCCGAAAGAAAAAAAAAAAGGAAAAGAGTGGTTGGAATATGTAGTTGAAATTTGCTATTTCGAAATCATCACGAAAAATATATTCTCAGTTTAAATCAAACAGTGATTCTCAACAATCAATAGTTATTAGTTTTTATTTGTAGTTACTGACTACCCAAAATAAAAAGCTTGGATCCTTTATATCAAAACAAAATCTTAGTAATCAGTAATTGTTCTTGAATCAAAGGGTTTATCTTTGTCTATTTTTATTTGAGTCGAATTCATAACTGTTTGAATTGTGTAATCTCCAATTATTGAGATTGGTAATCGACCCAAAGCAATTTGATTATAATTCAATTCGTGACGATCATAAGTAGAAAGTTCATATTCTTCAGTCATTGATAAACAATTTGTTGGACAATACTCGACACAGTTACCACAAAATATACAAACCCCAAAATCTATACTATAATTAAGTAATTGTTTCTTTTTAATATCTCTTTCAAATCTCCAATCAACAACGGGTAGATCTATCGGGCATACACGAACACATACTTCACAAGCAATACATTTATCAAATTCAAAGTGGATTCGACCCCGGAAACGCTCTGGTGTGATCGATTTTTCATAAGGATATTGAATAGTTACAGGTAAACGATTTGTGTGGGATAAGGTAATTATGAAACTTTGACCAATGTACCTTGCAGCTCGTATTGTTTGTTGACCATAATTCATGAACCCAATTACCATAGGGAACATATTGTAGATATACATGAAAAAATTGACGTTTCTTTCTCTTGTTTGATAGAGATTATGAATCTAAAATAGTGTTATCATATTCTGTTATTTATAATGAAACAAGTTGGGAAGAAGTTGTTAATAACAGATTACCTAGAGAAATAGGTAAAAGAAATTTCCATCCAAGATTTAATAACTGGTCCATTCTCATCCTAGGTAAAGTCCATCTTGTTGTGATAGAAATGAAGAGAAACAAATAAGCTTTAATTAATGTAATAAGGATACCCATTGTCATTCCAAAAATGCCAGCGATTTTATTTATTCCGAAAAGCTCAGGAATGGATATATACGGAATAGATAAATTCCACCCACCTAAGTAAAGAACTGTTACAAATAATGAAGAAACTAATAAATTTAGGTAAGAAGCAAGATAAAATAAACCGTATTTGATACCCGAATACTCGGTTTGATAACCTGCTACTAATTCCTCCTCCGCTTCTGGTAAATCAAAGGGCAATCTCTCACATTCGGCTAGAGAAGAAATTAGAAAAACAATAAATCCTATAGGCTGACGCCACAGATTCCACCCCCAAAAACCATATTTTGACTGTGCTTCAACTATATCAACTGTACTTGAACTGTTAGATAATCATAGTCGATAATAACATCACTGTTCCCATCGCTATTTCAAAACCGTACGTGAGACCTCAGCTTCATACGGCTCCTCGATGGCCACAAAAAAAATGTAAGGACGGGTTCGGTATTATCGCCATCGTTGGGTAGATAGAATAAAGATACGTCGGAAAGTCCCAAATTATACCAATGGAATTCTGTCTGCTAGAATAAGAAAAAAAGTGCTTCCGAATTGATCTCATCCTTTACAATAAGAATTTATCTTTGTTCGGTAATAACTTAATATTTCAATAAAATACTCCTTATATCAATCAATACAAAATAAAAAGAATTAGTCATTAGTTCATGAATCGTGATAAGAATTCGATATGTATGAATATGGATAGAGAAAAGAATAAATAAGGATCCCTTTTTTTATTATTATTCATTCAATTACTGCATTCCATTTCTTTTTTCCTGTTCTTCTCTCTCAGAGGAGGATACTAAAAAAAAAATAAAGGATTAATTCGTTCTTGATAGTCATTTCTTTAACCAGTGAATAGGAGCATACTCTAGATCGGAATCGTAGGGAAGTACTACTTGATCATTTCTACCAATTTAAAGTCCTTATTATGATTCGTTTTATGAGGAAATACCTCTTTTTTGATACCTTACATTATCTCCATTACTAATCCTTTGTGTACCTTGGTGTTCCTAACCGTCCACTGACTTTTGATTGATCCCCGGTATAGTAATACATACGAGACAGTAGTAGAAACTCCATACAGTTGATCTTTTGTTTGCGCCCGCTTCAAGATATGATGACTAATCAAAAAATCTTAATCTTGGGGTAAGCAGTTTACACTGCTTATGTTTACTTCAACTTTATTCTTGTACATAGGGAATGAGATTTTTTCTTCTTACTACAAATTTATAAGCTGTTTAGTTTCACTCATATAACTATCTGGTTTAACTCATCAACCCGAATGCTGAATAAAAAAAATGAAAACATCTATTCAATACATTGAACCTCTTTCTTTTTTCTTTTATTTCTAGAAGAGAGGTTCAAAGTTCATATTCCAACGAATCACACGTAGAGATATTGATAACACACATAGAGTTAATGGTATTTCATAACTAATAGATTGAGCAGCAGCTCGTAGACCACCTAAAAAGGAATATTTATTATTCGATCCATATCCTGACATAAGAAGCCCAATAGGAGCAATACTGGAAATGGCGATCCATAAAAAAACACCTATACTGAGATCGGCTAAAACAAGACGATACCCAAAAGGAATTACTAAATAACTTAGTAGAATTGATATAACCGCTATAGACGGTCCCACACTAAACAAACGAATATCTCCTCGAGATGGGAGGAGGTCCTCTTTAAAAAGTAGTTTAGTCCCATCCGCTATAGCTTGAAGAATTCCCAACGGGCCAGCATATTCAGGCCCAATACGTTGTTGTATCGCTGCGGATATTTCTCTTTCTAACCACACAATTACTAGTACCCCTATTGTGATTCCCAATATAAGGGTCAAAATGGGTACAATCCATATTAGTCCATACACTTCTTTGAAAAATTCCGATGTAGAAAAAGAATTGATAGTTTGTACTTCTGTCGTATCAATTATCATTTCAACGATCAACTTCTCCCATAATGATATCTATACTACCCAATATCGTCATGATATCAGCCAATTTCATTCTTTTAACTAGCTGAGGAAGAATTTGCAAATTGATAAAACCGGGCGGACGAATTTTCCATCTCCAGGGGAAACCGCTATTATCTCCTATCAAATAAATTCCCAATTCTCCTTTTGGGGCTTCCACTCTCACATAAAGTTCTTGTTTCGACAATTCAAAATTGGGTGAAGGTTTTTTACTAATAAATCTATATTCAAAATCATTCCATTCGGAATTCTTTGCTCTATCAAAGCGTCGTACTTCTAAATTTTCATAAGGTCCTCCAGGAATTCCTTCTAGAGCCTGTTGAATAATTTTTATGGATTCCTTCATTTCACCGATTCGTACTAAATAACGAGCTAATGAATCTCCCTCTTTTTGCCATTGTACTTCCCAATCAAATTCATTGTAACACTCATAATGATCAACTTTACGAAGATCCCATTGGATTCCAGAAGCTCGTAACATCGGTCCTGATAAACCCCAATTTACAGCTTCTTCTCCAACAATAATGCCCACTCCTTCCACTCGTTCCAAAAAAATGGGATTCCACGTAATAAGTTTTTGATATTCAACAACTCCTGTTAAAGAATAATCGCAGAAATCCAAACATTTATCTATCCATCCATAAGGTAGATCAGCAGCTACTCCTCCGATACGGAAATAATTATGCATCATTCGCATACCTGTGGCGGCTTCGAATAGATCATATATCAATTCTCTTTCTCTGAAAATATAGAAAAAGGGAGTCTGTGCACCGATATCCGCCATAAAAGGTCCAAGCCATAACAAATGAGAAGCTATACGGCTCAATTCCAGCATAATTACTCTTATATAGCTAGCTCTTTGAGGTACTTGAACATTTTCCAATTGTTCTGGTGCATTTACGGTTATTGCCTCTGTGAACATAGTAGCTAAATAATCCCATCGTGTTACATAAGGTAGGTATTGTATAATTGTTCGATTTTCCGCTATTTTTTCCATTCCTCTGTGTAAATAGCCCAATATGGGCTCACAGTCAATAACATCTTCACCATCGAGAGTAACGATTAGTCGAAGAACACCATGCATTGATGGGTGGTGAGGCCCCATATTGACTATCATGAGATCTTTTCTTGTAACCGGTACTGTCATATCTTTTCTTCCTTAATTCATTATTCCATGAATTCCCCAAAACGAGGCTCATCAAAAAAAACGAAAAATAAAATACTACTAAAAAAAATTCAAACGATTAAATTAACGAGTTTTTGGCTCCCTAATATCCAACTGACCAATTAATTTCTTATAACGTACTCCGTTTTTCTTTGACAAATAAGTCAGCAACCGTTGACGTTTTCCTAGAATTTTTCGTAGACCCCTTTGCGATAAAAAATCCTTTTTGTGCAATTCCAAATGTGAAGTAAGTCTCCGTATCTTATTGGTGAAGCTGAATACTTGAAATTCAACAGAACCTTTGTTTTCTTCTTTTTCTTCTTGTGGAATAATGGAAATGAATGAATTTTTGACCATAAAAAATTTTTCTATCCTTTTTCTTTCTTTTTCATGGATTTTTCCGATCAGGAAAAATAAAAAAAAAAAGAATTATGCCAGTTATTTTAATCTAGTACACACAAAAATTTGGATTTATTCATATACTACTTCTTTATTTTATCCAAATCAAATTGAAAATTTGATTTGGATAGAAAGGGATAATATGTTTCCGCATTAACGAAAGAAAAAAATTTCTTTCTATCTAAAAAGATTCCGCTAATTTATTTATTCCTATATCCAATTGAATTGATACACCATTCAATCTGTATCATTTACCAAAATATAACATAGCATATGCGTACATCTTTCGGCTTTCATATACCGAAAATGTCACGGAATATAGATATATATGATATAGGAAATATACTATTAAATTAAATAATTCTAAATCGTGGATACATATGTATCCTTGACATACTGAAACGACTGCCATTATTGGTATCAAACCAATAGCGATTCATACAAGTTAAATCTTCTAATCGGTAATTGGGCCAAAGAACAAATTTGTATTTAATGAATTTTTTTGTATCCGTATTAAGATGCTTGTCCTCATCCAAAAATTTTCCAGAGTTTCCTATCTTGTTTTCATTGCAAAATAATGGATTTCTATTTCTATCCGTAACATTCCAATTATGAGAATTGAAACAAATTAACATTCTCAATTCTCTACGACGTCTAGGAGATATAATATTTTCAGGAACAAGGAAATCATAATAATTTGTGTCCCCATTCACAAGCATATTCCCATATCGTACAATGGGTTTATCCGAATTCCTCTTATCAATATATCTTTTTTTTATGCATTTTCTATTAGTTTGGTGTTTATTGTTCTCGACCAATGAAATACTTATAGTTTGATATATAATAAATTTTCCATCCTTTTTTATAGATAGACGAATTGGTTCGATAATTAATATTCCCCTTTTTATCAATTCTGTAAGAGCTAGATCTTTATGAATTAGCATTACATCCATATACATCTCTCCTCTTTGAATCGAGGATATAGCAATTTCCTTTGGATTTATCAGTCTAAGTAAGAGACAATATACCTTGATATTATTGATCATTCTTTGGTTCAAGGAGTCATACCATCTTAATTGAAAAAGGAAATGTTTTTTAAGGAAGAGATTTAGTTCTGTTTCCTTGTTTTTCTTGGATTGTTTTTTCTTTTTAATGGTAATGTCTGATCTCGCGTAATTCTCTTCAATATCTTTTTTTTTGTTTTCTTTTCGTATATCTGATACAAGATTCACTTGGTCCTGTTGTTCATTTTTTTGTTGGTTGGAATTTTCAAATTTAAGATATTTTTTTTGATCAGATATCATCTGAAGATTTTTTTTTCTATTTATATTGATGTTTTTATTTTGACTTGTATTTTTATAAAAATACAAGTCAAAATAAAGTAATTGGATTGGTATAATCCATGGTTTAATCTTATATGCATCAAAAAGTAAGACAAATTCTGGGAAGAACCAAGATTCTAGATTTGATATAGTACGATAAACTCTTTCTTGATTCATTCCCATCCAATTAAAAAAAATACTTTTTTGATTGGATGGGTTGATTTCTTGATGAATCGTAAGAGAAAAAATATCTTTTTTTTTCAATTTGTTGTTGATTCTTTTTTCAGTCTTAGTATTTTTATCAATTTTGGTACCGATATGTGTATTGGTCCAGGTCTCAATATCAATATTTTTTCTAAGACAAAAATGGAGAATTCTACAATCAAAATATTTTCTATCTAGATTTTTATGCGTATCAATAATATATCCTTCTTCTAGATAATCACTAATAGCTGTACTTACCAATACAAAAAATGATTCGTATTTCGGTTTATTGAAATTATATGGAATTTTGAGAACCCTGTTTACTTGTAATCTTGACCCATAAATATATAAATCCCTCTTATCCCCATAGTTCATATATTTATGTGATAAAAGATCATATCTGTAGTGTTTTTTCCATTTTTCTTTTTGATTTGTCAATGAATCCGCTGCATAGTAATTTTGTTTCACGTAATGAATTAATTGGTCTTTTTCTTTTTTATATGAATCCGATTTAATTGAGTCCTTATTTTGAATCCTATAATGTTGATTGATTCTATTTCGCCATTTTTGCGGTACTAACCGCGACCATTTGGTTTGAGATAAATTGTATTGATAATGCCCCTTTAACCAGTTTTTCCATTCAATCATTCCAGACTTATGAATTTTCTTATGTCTTGAATTGGAATCAAATATTCCTCGCGTCATACAATAATCCTTGATTTTATCCTTAATAAAAGGATAAGTCCCCTGATATTGAAGTAGAGATTTCAAGTGATACTTGTTAAGTAATTGGGTTTGTGATAATTTGTAAAATACATATGCTTGGGACAAGGAGGATAAGTCATGATACATTTTTGTACTATTACTAATATTAGTATTCGAAAACCACCTTTTTATAGTGGAAAAAGAGTTCATTGTATTTTGATCTCTTTCATCAATTCCTTCCTGATTTGTTTGATCGTTGTAAACGGATTTATTGATTATTTTTTTTGTTGATTCAAAGAAAAATTGGAAATTGATCCTGTGAATGGTAATCATACATAGTAAGATATCTATGTATATTTTTTCAATCAGAGATTTCATAAAATAATGTGATTTACGTATTAATCGTATATTTATTCTTTGGAATATCTGCCAAATATGTTTCTGTGATTTCGACCTTTTATCATCACAAGTTAGAATTATTTTTTTCTTGTCTTTTGTGATTCGTTCTGTTTGATTCCTGATTGTGATTGTTCTATCAGAAAGATCTTTCATCTTTTTTTCTATGAGTGAATAATTTGTCCAATTCATGGATTGGATTTGAATGGTTGATTTGTGAATAATCTTATTATTTATTTCGGAATCTTTTCCATTTTCAGCCGTTTCATATACTTTCGCCTTGTTTAATTCAAATAAGAATATTGGGTTTACTTTTTGAATTTCCTTCATTATTCGTTTTAGAACTAGAAGTATTTTAACGATCCATCTTGTTTTTTCTTTTGAAACTTTTAGAAGTAGAAAGAAATTCTTTTTCCCCTTTCTAACTTTTTTTTGGAGTTCCTTATAAATGGGTTCAAAAAAGGAAGGTCGTTTTCGGGGACTCCCAAAAGGGAGTTCCGCTTCCATTCCCCAAACAGTTAAAAAAGAAAAATTGTTTTTTTTTCCTTTTTTTTTTATTTGATCTCTAGGATGAGATCGTATTTTAGATCTTCGCCAAGGTTTCAAACAGAAAGGAAATAGAATCTTTATCTGAATACCGTCTGTTAACCAATCTTTGGGAAATTCTGTTTCTGATAATTGAACACCATTATAGGTGCATTTAACATGCATTTCACTATTCCATTCCTTCAAATCCTCATACCATTCGGGGAATTGGAATAATAACATACGGCCAATATTTTTAGCAATTATCAATGAAGGCAATACAATGTATTTTCTAAGAAAAGATTGGGTTACTAACATCAAACCTCTTATTGCTTGAGCAAATATAATGCTATCCCAAGTTTCTGATATTGCTATACATGCATTTTCCTCTTTTTTATCTTCGTTTTTTTTCTCTTTTTCCCTTGTCTCTTCCTCCTCAAAATCAAAATGCGAAATTCTCAATTCTGGTTCTCTTCCCACCGAATTCCTAAAAATGAGATTCATCATTTCAGAGATATAAAAAGAAGAAAAAAAGAATGTTTTGTCTATTCGATCCAAAAAAAGCGGGGAATGCGCATTTGCTTGAAACATTTCCAAAATAACTGTTTTACGTCTTTGAGCACGCATGGATCCTTTGATTATATACCGACGAAAATCCGATTGTTGCGAGTAACGTATCAAAGCCACCTCTTCCGCTGGATCACTATTATTAGTATTATTTGTAGTTGTAATAGTATTGGTATTCTGATCGTTATCAGTATAAATTACTACGCGTTTGGCTTTTCTTAAACGAATTTCATTATCTTCCATAGATTCTTCCCCACTTTCTTCCTCCGGTTCTTCAAAATCATTAGTTAATTTGTATGACCATCGAGGAACCCTTTTACGGATTTCTTCTATTCCAATAGATTCTTTTCTAATTATTGTTTGATCATTTGGATCAGTTGTAATTACATCGAATACCCATTTTAAAGCTTTTGCTTGACTTTCTAAATCAATTCTTGTTTGCTCTCTCAATAAAGAATATTTTGGAAAATGCAAAATGGGTGCAGGCTCAAAAGGAAATTCTTTGATTGAGGTTACGGAATTACCAATATAATTCAGTAATGATTCCCTATCAAGCGGATTCTTTTGATGTTCCAATTTTCTGGAATAATTTGAATTATTAGGAAGTAGCCCATAAATCTTATTTATCCAATGGATTTCTATAAAATCTTCCATATCTGTAGAAGTGATTAAATCATTCATGATTGTATGTGAATAGAAATTTTTTATTGTTCCACGATATGGTCCCCTCAAAAAGGGGTCATACGCTTTGGGCAAGTATTTTTGTTCATTTTCATCATTGCATAATCTGGTCCTTTTTTCGAGCATATCTAGCGCAATAAATCCCTTTTCTTCTTCTAGAGCTTTTGTTCGACTTATTAATTCATTGTTCAAGTTGTACTTTTTTTGCTCATTGGTATAAACCCAATAATAATTCTGATCCACATGGGATAATTTTTCTGTCGTGTACAAATTTGACATTTTGCGTTCTATCATTTCCGAAAAAGTCGATAAACTAGGTGGATATGTAAAAGATATTATTTGTTTTCCATCACTTGGACATGTATAAAAAAAATATTGTGCCGTTTCATTTCGTGGAGCATTTTCAAATTGATTATTTTTTATATACCGACATGGGCGATTCCACCGTTTATAATCGAAAAGAAAAGTAAGAAAAGGTTTTTCAAACCATAAAAAAGTCTTTTCATTTTTCTCTTCTTTAAGTCTTCCCAATTCCCAATTACCTTGATAGGTATCAAGATAAGAATCTTCGTGAACTGGGCTATCTTTATAGCATGTCTCTTTAAAGTGAAAGTGGAATTCATCCTTTGTTTTTTCCTTTCCATTCACTCGGATCTCTTC